AAATTCCATTGCCATTAGAATATTAATTGATAGACAATTAATAAAAAGAAAACTCTAATAGAAAATGAAACGGTCGACCCAGACATAGACGGTCGACCCAGGCAGATATACCATATAAAATATATGCCGTAGCGAGCGTAGTTCAATGGTAAAACATCTCCTTGCCAAGGAGAAGATACGGGTTCGATTCCCGCCGCTCGCCAGCTTAATTTAATAAGGTACTATGATAAAAAATTCAGTTTAGTTGACTACTTAACTACTTATATTAAATTAAGTAGTTGTTAGTATTAAATTAAGTAGTTGTTAGTCTAGTACCGTATCCCTTCCTATCTTATCCTTCACCCGACTCAAAAAAAAAAGAGGGCTTTGGGGGCGAAAATCGAACTTGCCAAGAGGGTTCCCTAAACCGGGGATTCACCGAGACAAACAAGAGACAAACTGCTTTTAAAGGGGGATAGACTGTACCTTTCTTTTATTTCTTTTTTCTTTTCTGCCTGCTGAATAAAAAAAAGGGGTTGGATATAGCCCTCTACCATATCTATACAAATAGAATAGTCCATTTATATGGACTGCTAAGTGCGGAGACGGGAATCGAACCCGTGACCTCAAGGTTATGAGCCTCGTGAGCTACCAAACTGCTCTACTCCGCTCTGTAGGACCGAAAACAGGTGGACGAAAAAGCGAAAACAGGTGGACGAAAAAGGGTGAATACAAGTCTCTACCATATCTATACAAATAGAATAGTCTTTTTATACAGAATGGAGCGGGTAGCGGGAATCGAACCCGCATCGTTAGCTTGGAAGGCTAGGGGTTATAGTCGACGTTGGTTGATTATTTTTAACGTCTCTAATTCAAAACCGAACGTGAAATTTTGATTTCATTCGGCTCCTTTATGGATATTCTCACCACTTAACATCTATGTCAGCTTTTCTGTCTGAATGGAACCAAGGCTCTCCGCTTTCTAGATGATCCCTATAGAATAGGAGATAGAAATTCTCCTAAATATCTATCTAATCTACTTACCTCGTTCCCTAATTTCATTCAAGAGATCCTGAGGAAAAGAGTTGGGTTTCCACCGAGCTGAAACAATATACTGATCGTTCTAGTAAACCAAAACTATCGTTTTTAGCTATTGGGCTTCCATTTCCTTTTTAAACAAAAGAAGATTTAGTTACGATTGGAAATAAACTTTTTTGTATCTTCATCCATAGATCCTTTACTCATATTTATTCAATTGGAATACTTAATCCAATGCAAAATTATGCTTCGCGACTCTGTACTCATAATCGAGTTTGTATTTTGCATGCAAATTCAATTAGTCTTTGGATACTAATCGCGAGAATGTATATTCTTCCTCAATATGCTATTTAGAGGAAAAGGATTAAACCTTTTATAAGAACTAAAGTTTTCATCGGAATATGAATATAAAAAAACTTAAGGATGCCTTAAAACTTAAGGATGCCTTAAGTATATCATTTCAAATTCAGTTATTAATAGAACGAATCACACTTTTACCACTAAACTATACCCGCTACATGTAGATTATGATACCAACGCTACCCTTTGTCAAGGGTAGCCATTCGAGAAGGAGGCTAATTCCACCTTATCGAATCAAACGGAGAAAGTTCATGACAGCGAGCGGTTGGTACTTCAATCACGGGCCTTTACTTTAGGATTTAGATAACCCCTCTCTAGTCTATAAAATGTAGATCTTCTTACCATGCCAAGAGCGTATGAACCAAATGTATGCATTTCGATTAGGATCGTATTCTACGGTTACCACTACAATGATCATTATTTGTTTAATGATCATTATTTGTTTTGCGAGGACGTAAATGTGCCAGACTGCTGTAAGGAATAGTTTTATTATTCCTACAATATACACTAAGAGATATAGGGAGCAGTACAGTCCCCATAAATCCCTTTCTTCCTTTGCACCCTTGGATCGGGAATCCAGAATCCTCCTTTTTCCTAGTGTTCGGAAACGGAAAACCTTGAACCTGGAGGAGTTAGGTATGTAGGATATGGTTTTTCTTTTTTGTTGGGCAGGCAGTCGAATAATTTTTCTACTCTGCAGTATAAATTAGATTGCCCACTTTTTAGAATAAAATTGTTGCTAAAACTCCAACATAGTTTGTTCAAAATGCACCAGAATCCTTGTAAAATATTCAAGTACCCCATTTCCAAGGGGTACCTGTTGAAAATAGCTTCAACAAATCCGTCCAAAACTTTTTAAGAAAAATTGAAAAGTTTTGAACTCGAAGGTTTTTCCAAGGGATGCCTGTTAAAAATTGTTTCAATCTCTCACCAAAACATATAAGAAGTATATCACTGAAAATTAATACCCAGCCATATGGGTATATGAAGAGCGCGAATTCCTTTATACCCCATCCAATTAGAATTAGGGGAAATAAAACATAAATGGAGAAAGTTCTCATCATAAGATGAGCCAATAGAAGAAAAAAGTCCCTAATTCTGCAGAACATTCTGAGCACGTGAAAAGTGAATAGCCTAAAGATAAAAAAAACAAAGTCTACCATTTTTTTAACAGCAGTTCTTATTGCCCCTTTGGCCTTTTTGGCCCATTGTTGTATCCGATTTAACAATTGATACATATTTGTTCTCCTCTTCAAAAAAAAAATGGAACTTCTGGCTTTTGGTTTGGTGAGTCGTCCGAGATCGTGTTTACGTACCTATGAATCTACCCTCTTCAAGTATATCGGATACTAATAATAATTTTTGAGTTTGTCAACTCTCTGTTCACGTATTTTATTATATGTTATACGTATTTTTTTATATAATAATATAATACCTCTACTTTGTGCAAGTGATAAGAGAGAATATGAAAGATTTTCTTTTTTTTTTATTATTTTCTCAAGATTTTAAACCTCGCCGTGAATAAACTTCTATATCTCGATATAGAAAATAAAATCCTCTACATATATCTCCATATATACATATATTATGTACATTAATATATACATATATTATGTACATTATGCAGTAGACCCGTAATGGTAAACGGAAGTGGCTAATTTTTGAATAAAAAGCCCTTTTAACTCAGTGGTAGAGTAATGCCATGGTAAGGCATAAGTCATCGGTTCAAATCCGATAAAGGGCTTTTCACTTAGTGGTAGAGTAATGCCATGGTAAGAAGGAAGTCATTGGTTCGAATCCGATAAAGTACTTTTCTACTAAATTCATTCATTTTTTTTCTTTTTTTTTTGAAAATGTCTCTATTTTTTCTTGAATTTTAGGACTTAGTTTAGTGCGAGATGCCCACATTTTTGGTCTGAACACTAAACGAAGCACAGAGTTGCAATTGTAAAAAAGAAATGAAATTGAAATTGGACTCTTTTTCCTGTTAGAGCAATCAATATCTGTACTGAACTAACCTAGAATCCTTTTTATTAATCTATTCTTATTCTATACCCTTTAAACGAATTTCCCTAAAAAGTAGGGGATAATCCGTGAATTAACCTAACCATCAACTAAAAAAAATCCTATGAAAGCATAACAGAAAAGTAGGAAAGACTCTTTGATTTGATCTAGTTATATTCCTCGAGTATATTGACAATTCCAAAAAACTGCTCATACTATCATTATAGTATAATGACGAGTGGTTGTATATGGCGCTATCGTCTAGTGATGCCCCTATCGTCTAGTGGTTCAGGACATCTCTCTTTCAAGGAGGCAGCGGGGATTCGACTTCCCCTGGGGGTAGGGAGTTTTCTAAAAAGAGGAACCCTAGAATAAACTCTTCCTGGGTCGATGCCCGAGCGGTTAATGGGGACGGACTGTAAATTCGTTGACGATATGTCTACGCTGGTTCAAATCCAGCTCGGCCCAAAAATCTAGGGTTTCGTGAATATGAACTAAATCAATTTTTTCTTCCATAAAAAAATATCTGATCCATAGAAATAAAGGATAAAGAGAAATGAGAAAATTTGTTTTCTCATCCATATCTCTCTGATTCTTTTCTTACAAAGAAAAGAGTTTTTCTTATTGAAAGGTGGATTATCGTTTATTTTTAGGGATAAAAAATCGCGACATACTAATTATGCCACTCTCACTATACCCACATATCCTATGTGGGTATGTAGTATATGATTCGTCTATTTCTTAGAGTACGACAGACGAATCGAATCTTCTTATGGTTCTATTTAAGAATAGGTATGCCATACACCCCGCAGGGATTGTAGTTCAATTGGTCAGAGCACCGCCCTGTCAAGGCGGAAGCTGCGGGTTCGAGCCCCGTCAGTCCCGAACTAGGGTTCAATGAATGGACAAATTCATCTTTCCTTTTTTTCATCAACAATTTCCCTGAAAAAAAAGGGGGGACAGGAGGCAAGATCAAATGTCTATGGGGCGCCCTTACTTCACTTTTTTGATTTCGCATTTCTCGGTAAAAATAGAGCAGTATAAGAATTTTTTTTTTTTCACTACTTCCAGTTGATAAGGAAAGGCGTACATATCATACATGGATTAGTATAATTTAGGATATTACTCTATTTTTATGATGATACCATCCTCATCTTAACTTCCTATTCGACTCTTATGGAATAGAGTACCGGTATTTTATCGGAATCCATACATAAATAGTATTCTTTTATTGTTAGAGAATGGATTTAATATAATTAGTTCCTTTTTGGGGGTTAAACCACACCCCTTCCATTTTGTAGTTCCAACTTTGTTTGTGTATGTTCAATGAATAATTGGAAAGAATCGACCACATTCTCAGTCCATTTGCCGATTTTTTTTTTTTTTATAGATCTGCTCTCATCTTTAGACCCCCAAAAGCAGATATTGATAGTAACCTAATAAAATAAAAACCAAGCAAACGCTCTTTTTCCTAAATTAAAATATTGGATCTTTTTTATTTAAGATCCTCTTTCGTTTCTACTTCTACTGCTTATTTGGATGTCTATGTGACCTATAGAAAGTAGGTCATATAATACATACATAATTGTATGTATAACTATAAGAAAAAAAGAAAAAGAAAGGGAAATTGGATAAGATAAGAAAGATTCCGGGTTATATATATAGAAAAGAAAAAGTAGAAAAGGATGAAAAATAGAGGGGGTTCCGAATCCAATCAAAAAACCTATTTTAGTCTTAGTATGGATAAGAGATCCTCCTATGTTATATTATTCCACTATCAACCAGGAATTGATTTGATGGATCCGATATTCATAATATTGAATTGATTCAGTATTATCAGAATGCAAGTCCTCCCCTTGAATTTACAGGATACCCCTTTTCCCTCTCCATGGGATTACATCCCGAGTTATTGTGAAAAAAAAAAGAAAGAGGTTATGGAAGTCAATATTCTCGCATTTATTGCTACTGCATTGTTCATTCTAGTTCCTACTGCCTTTTTACTTATTATTTATGTAAAAACAGCCAGCCAAAATGATTAATTGGAATTCCAATTAATCATTGAAGAAATGAAAAAGGGATTAAAGAAACTAAAAATCCAAGTCTTAAATGAAAGGATCTGGTTAGAATCATAAAGTGTGGTAGAAAGAACTACATATAGTTTTTTCTACCACACTTTAGATTCTTTCTATTATATTATCTTGAATCTACATAGAATAGATTAGTAGATTGAATATAGTAGTGTAATTCAACTTCTTTTTTCACTGCATCCACTTAATTTCAATCAAGTCAAAATCAAAAAAATCGAAGACAATTCTTCATTGAAAGAATCCATGGAGGGGGAGAAAAATAATACGAGAATAGACTATAGTAAAAGAAAAAAAAAAGTAAAAGGAAAAAACCTGCGAATCTTTCATGCTTCAAAATGCCGCGAGATGCTTCACGCAAGATCCTTCAAAAAAAAAAGAACATAAAAAATTTTCGAATCTAAGAATAAGAAAAGACTTTAAATGGAAAATGTGCGATATGTTGTGAATAGCTTCGTGTAAGAAAGTCTAATTTTCTTATGTATAGAACTTGATTTTGACTCGTAACTTCTAGTAGAAATTCTGAATTACTATAATTACTATAATCGCTCTTTCTATTCTATTATAGTAGAATAGAACGACTCTTTCTTAAAAGAGTTTCTTACAAGAGTGAAACAAAACTAAAGAAATAGAGAAAAAATCAAGTTTGGCAAAATGATTAATGCAAAACGATCAATTAAAGAAAAGAGTTGATACTACAATTCGACTACTCAATCAATTAGTGGTATCCCTAGAGTCCACTCCTCCCCCATACTACTAGCGAAAGAGAAAATGTAAAGACTACCATTAAAGCAGCCCAAGCGAGACTTACTATATCCATGTAAATTATGTCTCCTATTTCTATGAAGGAATTATTCTACTATTGATCAATAATCATAGTGGAATCAAGGGTACAGAGTCAAAAGGCCATTCGGCCCTAAGACTATGGATGAATCAGTTAAAGGAATTTACTCCTAACAAATTCTTATATAATTTCTAGTAGAATTGGAGAGTATTAAGTAGAAATATGATACATAGCCCTTTTCCCTAAAAAGGAGTAGGGGAATAGAAGACGCGGGAATAGAGAGATTTTTTCTTCCTTTTGTTACCTTTTTTTATAAGCAAAGGACGTCAGAATATACCATAAAATTAGGATAGAGAAATATTTATTGGATACCTAACTTACCCCTGTTTATTTTTGACCTAAACCCTACGGCCCCGCTTTCTATCTTTCTATGAAAGAGTGAGGAGACCTTATCCACAACTCCGAAATTGATTTTTGATCAGCCTATTCAATCTGATTCTCGACAGAATCAGTAGCCTTTACTTTAGTGTATGTAGGTAGCATAAGATGTACGAAGTGTATGTAGTAAGATGTACGATAAATAAAATGTATGATAATTAGGAAGTCTTGATATTTCTTCGCGAAGTCCTTTCTTCAATCTTAGATTGAAAAAAGAATGCCCCTTAGGGACCTTTGGATACGACGATTTCTGACATCTTAGCCTCGTAGTTTTAAATTCCCGAATCGAATCAATTCAATTAATAAAAGAATAAGGAAACGCTACCCCATCTCTATTGGTAGCCGTTTGGGCCACTGCCGCCAAAACAAACCCTAGTTTGAAGATAGAACTACGGTATAGATTCTCAAAATCCAGTATCGCCAGACCTAGTTACTCTCTTGCTCGAACTTATGGGGGGTACGAATTTGTCGAGTTTGATCAGAATCCTAAGTATTTTATTGATCAGGCGGCACCCAGATTTGAACTGGGGATAAAGGATTTGCAGTCCCCTGCCTTACCGCTTGGCCATGCCGCCAAAAAATCCGATCTAAAATCGAGAAAAGAACAAGTATTCATCCACATTTTCTTACTAAAACCCCTTTTCTTTTATCTTGAATCTAATTCTACTTATTTTTTCCAATATTTTTTAAAAAATCGATTTCTGCTTTTTTGGATCCAGTTTCGCTTATTCTCCTCGATGGATTCCATCTTAAAACACGCATTGCTAACACTAGAAAACTTCCCTTTTCTTTCTATTCTATTGAGATGGCAAAGGAGAAAAAGTGGATTTCCAGTCACAGGCTGCAAAATTCAGAACAAATTGGAACCATTAACTAGAATTTTCTTTTTTTTTTTTTAATTGCAGTCGTTCACGACTCTTAAATCGGTATTCTCTCCCCTCATTCCTTTTAATGGCATAATAAAATTGAATAAATGTTTCCCTAATCTGTAATATAGGTAAACTCCAGGTCCGAACAGCATTATTATCTATGGATCCCCCTTATGTACATATCTCTATGGGGAATCGTGCTTTAATTTTTCATTGCATTAAATATCTTGAATAAAAAAAAGAGGGAATTTGCTCTGATATAGATTATGGCTTGGCCTTCTTGGCCCACCCAAGTGAAATTACGATAAAAGAAAGGATATGTGAATAGGTGGATAACTAGATTGGCAAGTACTTAAAAAAAAAAATAAAGTACTTACTTTATTTTAGGATTTTACAACGAAATCCTTTATTTTCCAGCAATTCTACTACTACGATACGAAACAAAAAAGAATACGATACGAAACAAAAAAGAACCTTCAAATTCTTTTTGAAAATTCAACTAAGCGTGCTATTCTAAATCGAACTAAAGTCAAACTTTCTAGTGCTTATAAATTATTATGACTTTTTCATAGAAAGGAGATAAAACGAGAAATCTTTGCTATCCAATCTAATTAGAATATCATAAAGTTTAAGTGGCAGAATTTTTTTCTAGGACTGTTTTATCAATTCATTTTCATTCCATTTCTACCCCTGCCAAATTCGAACATTCGTCAAAATTATCTCTATTCATATGTATGAAATACATATATGAAATACGTATGTGGAGTTCCCTAGAATTTCATGTGATTCAGTAAACAGAATATAGATTCCATTATTGCTAGATTGATCCGTAGGGATTGATGAACAGTGAGCTGATAATGGAATTTTTCTTCGATAAATAGGAAACTTAAGATTAAGATGCTCCGGAATGGAAATGAGGGAATGTCCACAATACCCGGCTTTAGTCAGATCCAATTCGAGGGATTTTGTAGGTTCATTAATCAAGGCTTGGCAGAAGAACTTGAGAAGTTTCCAACAATTAAAGATCCAGATCACGAAATTGCATTTCAATTATTTGCGAAAGGATATCAATTGCTAGAACCCTCAATAAAAGAAAGGGATGCTGTGTATGAATCACTCACCTATTCTTCCGAATTATATGTATCCGCGAGATTAATTTTTGGTTTCGATGTGCAAAAGCAAACCATTTCTATTGGAAACATTCCTATAATGAATTCCTTAGGAACCTTTATAATAAATGGAATATACCGAATTGTGATCAATCAAATATTGCTAAGTCCTGGTATTTACTACCGCTCGGAATTAGACCATAAGGGAATTTCTATATACACCGGGACTATAATATCAGATTGGGGAGGAAGATCGGAATTAGCAATTGATAAAAAAGAAAGGATATGGGCTCGCGTGAGTAGAAAACAAAAGATATCTATTTTAGTTCTATCATCAGCTATGGGTTTGAATCTAAAAGAAATTTTAGATAATGTTTCCTACCCTGAAATTTTTTTGTCTTTCCCGAATGCTAAGGAGAAGAAGAGGATTGAGTCAAAAGAAAAAGCTATTTTGGAGTTTTATCAACAATTTGCTTGTGTAGGTGGGGACCTGGTATTTTCGGAGTCCTTATGCGAGGAATTACAAAAGAAATTTTTTCAACAAAAATGTGAATTAGGAAGAGTTGGTCGACGAAATATGAATCGGAGATTGAATCTTGATATACCTCAGAACAATACATTCTTGTTACCACGAGATGTATTGGCCGCTACGGATCATTTGATTGGAATGAAATTTGGAACGGGTATACTTGACGATGACGATATGAATCACTTGAAAAATAAACGTATTCGTTCGGTTGCAGATCTGTTACAAGATCAATTCGGACTGGCTCTTGGCCGTTTACAACATGCGGTTCAAAAAACTATCCGTAGAGTATTCATACGGCAATCGAAACCGACTCCACAAACTTTGGTAACTCCAACTTCAACTTCGATTTTATTAATAACTACTTATGAGACCTTTTTTGGCACATACCCCTTATCTCAAGTTTTTGATCAAACCAATCCATTGACACAAACGGTTCATGGGCGAAAAGTGAGTTGTTTGGGTCCTGGAGGATTGACGGGGAGAACTGCAAGTTTTCGGAGCCGAGATATTCATCCGAGCCACTATGGGCGTATTTGTCCAATTGACACGTCCGAAGGAATCAATGTTGGACTTACTGGATCCTTAGCTATTCATGCGAGAATTGATCACTGGTGGGGATCTATAGAGAGTCCGTTTTATGAAATATCTGAGAAAGCAAAAGAAAAAAAAGAGAGACAGGTGGTTTATTTATCACCAAATAGAGATGAATATTATATGATAGCAGCAGGAAATTCTTTGTCCTTGAATCAGGGTATTCAGGAAGAACAGGTTGTTCCAGCTAGATACCGTCAAGAATTCCTGACTATTGCATGGGAACAGATTCATGTTAGAAGTATTTTTCCTTTCCAATATTTTTCTATTGGAGGTTCTCTCATTCCTTTTATTGAGCATAATGATGCGAATCGGGCTTTAATGAGTTCTAATATGCAGCGCCAAGCAGTTCCACTTTCTCGGTCCGAGAAGTGCATTGTTGGAACTGGATTGGAACGCCAAACAGCTCTAGATTCGAGGGTTTCCGTTATAGCCGAACGCGAGGGAAAGATCATTTCTATTGATAGTCACAAGATCCTTTTATCAAGTAGTGGGAAGACTATAAGTATTCCTTTAGTTGCCCATCGGCGCTCTAACAAAAATACTTGTATACACCAAAAACCTCGGGTTCCGCGGGGTAAATCCATTAAAAAAGGGCAAATTTTAGCGGAGGGAGCAGCTACAGTTGGTGGGGAACTTGCTTTAGGAAAAAACATTTTAGTAGCTTATATGCCGTGGGAGGGTTACAATTTTGAAGACGCAGTACTAATTAGCGAACGTTTGGTATATGAGGATATTTATACTTCTTTTCACATCCGAAAATATGAAATTCAGACGGATACGACAAGCCAAGGCTCCGCTGAAAAAATCACTAAAGAAATACCACATCTAGAAGAACATTTACTCCGCAATTTGGACAGAAATGGAGTTGTGAGGTTGGGATCCTGGGTAGAAACTGGGGATATTTTAGTAGGTAAATTAACGCCTCAGATAGCGAGCGAATCGTCGTATATCGCGGAAGCTGGATTATTACGGGCCATTTTTGGTCTTGAAGTATCCACTTCAAAAGAAACTTCTCTCAAACTACCTATAGGTGGAAGAGGGCGCGTTATCGATGTGAAATGGATCCAGAGGGACCCCCTCGACATAATGGTTCGTGTATATATTTTACAGAAACGTGAAATCAAAGTTGGGGATAAAGTAGCCGGAAGACACGGGAATAAGGGGATCATTTCCAAAATTTTGCCTAGGCAAGATATGCCCTATTTGCAAGATGGAACGCCTGTTGATATGGTCTTCAATCCCTTAGGAGTACCCTCACGAATGAATGTGGGACAAATATTTGAAAGCTCGCTCGGATTAGCAGGGGATCTGCTAAAGAAACATTATAGAATAGCACCCTTTGATGAGAGATATGAGCAAGAGGCTTCAAGAAAACTTGTGTTTTCGGAATTATATGAAGCCAGTAAACAAACAAAAAATCCATGGGTATTTGAACCCGAGTACCCGGGAAAAAGCAGAATATTTGATGGAAGAACAGGAGATCCCTTCGAACAACCCGTTCTAATAGGGAAGTCCTATATCTTAAAATTAATTCATCAAGTTGATGAGAAAATCCATGGACGTTCTACTGGGCCCTACTCACTTGTTACCCAACAACCCGTTAGAGGAAGAGCCAAGCAAGGGGGACAACGAGTAGGAGAAATGGAAGTTTGGGCTTTAGAAGGATTTGGTGTTGCTCATATTTTACAAGAGATACTTACTTATAAATCTGATCATCTTATAGCTCGCCAAGAAATACTTAACGCTACGATCTGGGGAAAAAGAGTGCCTAATCACGAGGATCCTCCAGAATCTTTTCGAGTGCTCGTTCGAGAACTACGATCTTTGGCTCTAGAACTGAACCATTTCCTTGTATCTGAGAAGAACTTTCAGGTTAATAGGGAGGATGTTTGATCGGAATAAATATAAATTCTTTTCTTATTTCTATTTTATGATTGACCAATATAAACATAAACAACTTCAAATTGGACTCGTTTCCCCTCAACAAATAAAGGCTTGGGCTAACAAAATCCTACCTAATGGGGAAGTCGTTGGCGAAGTCACAAGGCCCTCCACTTTTCATTATAAAACCGATAAACCAGAAAAAGATGGATTGTTTTGCGAAAGAATCTTTGGACCCATAAAAAGCGGAATTTGTGCTTGTGGAAATTCTCGAGCGAGCGTAGCTGAAAACGAAGACGAAAGATTTTGCCAAAAATGCGGGGTAGAATTTGTTGATTCTCGGATAAGAAGATATCAAATGGGATACATCAAACTGGCATGTCCAGTGACTCATGTGTGGTATTTGAAAGGTCTTCCTAGTTATATCGCGAATCTTTTAGATAAACCCCTTAAGAAATTGGAGGGTCTAGTATACGGAGATTTCTCTTTTGCTAGGCCCAGCGCTAAAAAACCCACTTTCTTACGATTACGAGGTTTATTCGAAGATGAAATTGCATCCTGTAACCACAGCATTTCTCCTTTTTTTTCTACCCCAGGCTTTGCAACATTTCGAAATCGGGAAATTGCGACAGGAGCAGGTGCTATTAGAGAACAATTAGCGGATTTGGATTTGCGAATTATTATAGAGAATTCCTTGGTTGAATGGAAGGAATTAGAAGACGAGGGGTATAGTGGAGATGAATGGGAAGATAGAAAAAGACGAATAAGAAAAGTTTTTTTGATTAGACGCATGCAATTGGCGAAACATTTTATTCAAACAAATGTAGAACCAGAATGGATGGTTTTGTGCTTATTACCGGTTCTTCCTCCCGAATTGAGACCCATTGTTTATAGGTCTGGGGATAAAGTAGTGACTTCGGATATTAATGAACTTTATAAGAGAGTTATCCGTCGGAACAACAACCTTGCCTATCTATTAAAAAGAAGTGAATTAGCGCCAGCAGATTTAGTAATGTGCCAGGAAAAATTGGTACAAGAAGCCGTGGATACACTTCTTGATAGTGGGTCCCGCGGGCAACCGACGAGGGATGGTCACAATAAAGTATACAAGTCACTTTCAGATGTAATTGAGGGTAAAGAGGGGAGGTTTCGCGAGACTCTGCTTGGGAAACGGGTCGATTACTCGGGGCGTTCTGTCATTGTTGTGGGTCCTTCGCTTTCATTACATCAATGTGGATTACCTCTAGAGATAGCAATAAAGCTTTTTCAGCTATTTGTAATTCGCGATTTAATCACGAAACGTGCTACTTCTAATGTCAGGATTGCTAAAAGGAAAATTTGGGAAAAGGAACCCATTGTATGGGAAATACTTCAAGAAGTTATGCGGGGGCATCCTGTACTGTTGAACAGAGCACCTACCCTGCATAGATTAGGCATACAGGCCTTCCAACCCACTTTAGTAGAGGGGCGTACTATTTGTTTACATCCATTAGTGTGTAAGGGTTTCAATGCAGACTTTGATGGGGATCAAATGGCTGTTCATCTACCTTTATCCTTGGAAGCTCAGGCGGAAGCCCGTTTACTTATGTTTTCTCATATGAATCTCCTGTCTCCCGCTATTGGAGATCCTATTTGCGTGCCAACCCAAGACATGCTTATCGGACTTTATGTATTAACAATTGGAAACCGTCGAGGTATTTGTGCAAATAGATATAATAGTTGCGGCAACTATCCAAATCAAAAAGTAAACTACAATAACAATTATTATTATAAGTATACGAAAGATAAAGAACCCCATTTTTCTAGTTCCTATGATGCACTGGGAGCTTATAGACAGAAACGAATCGGTTTAAACAGTCCCTTGTGGCTCCGATGGAAACTAGATCAACGCGTCATTGGGTCAAGAGAAGTTCCGATTGAAGTTCAATATGAATCTTTTGGGACTTATCATGAGATTTATGCCCACTATCTAATAGTGGGAAATAGAAAAAAAGAAATCCGTTCTATATACATTCGAACCACTCTTGGTCATATTTCTTTTTATAGAGAAATCGAGGAAGCCATACAAGGATTTAGTCGGGCCTATTCATACACTATCTAAACAAGGAAGTTAGATTCGGCGATGCCCCTTTCGGGGGGCATTCCGATTTCGCTAGTACCATCTTTTTTGCCGCTCAAATCCAGATTGAGGAAAGGGAGTAAATTAAGTTTTCGAATCACTGACTCAGGCCCATTGTCGAATCCTACTCAGCAATTGTCGAATCCTACTCAGTCAAAAAAGGGGGTACTTATGTATGGCGGAACGGGCCAACCTGGTCTTTCATAATAAAGAGATAGACGGAACTGCTATGAAACGACTTATTAGCAGATTAATAGATCATTTCGGAATGGGATATACATCCCATATACTGGATCAAATAAAGACTCTGGGCTTCCATCAAGCCACTACTACATCGATTTCTTTAGGAATCGAAGATCTTTTAACAATACCCTCTAAAGGATGGTTAGTCCAAGACGCGGAACAACAGAGTTTTCTTTTGGAGAAACACTATTATTATGGGGCTGTACACGCGGTAGAAAAATTACGCCAATCTGTTGAGATATGGTATGCTACAAGTGAATATTTGAAACAAGAAATGAATTCGAATTTTCGGATAACAGATCCTTCTAATCCAGTCTATCTAATGTCTTTTTCAGGAGCCAGAGGAAATGCATCTCAGGTACACCAATTAGTAGGTATGAGAGGGTTAATGGCGGATCCTCAAGGACAAATGATTGATTTACCTATTCAAAGCAATTTACGCGAGGGACTTTCTTTGACAGAATATATAATTTCCTGCTACGGAGCCCGCAAAGGGGTTGTAGATACTGCTGTACGAACGGCAGATGCTGGATATCTTACACGTAGACTTGTTGAAGTAGTTCAACATATTATTGTGCGTAGAAGAGATTGTGGTACTATCCGAGGTATTTCTGTGAGTCCTCAAAATGGGATGACGGAAAAACTTTTTGTCCAAACACTAATTGGTCGTGTATTAGCAGACGATATATATATCGGTTCACGATGCATTGCTGCTCGAAATCAAGATATTGGAATTGGATTAGTCAATCGATTCATAACTGCCTTTCGAGCACAACCGTGTCGAGCACAACCAATATATATTAGAACCCCCTTTACTTGCCGGAGCACATCTTGGATCTGTCAATTATGTTATGGGCGGAGTCCCACTCACGGCGATCTGGTCGAATTGGGGGAAGCTGTAGGTATTATTGCGGGTCAATCAATTGGGGAACCAGGGACTCAACTAACATTAAGAACTTTTCATACAGGTGGAGTATTCACAGGGGGTACTGCCGACCTTGTACGATCCCCCTCGAATGGAAAAATCCAATTCAATGAGGATTTGGTTCACCCCACACGTACCCGTCATGGGCAGCCTGCTTTTCTATGCTATATAGACTTGCATGTAACTATTCAGAGTCAGGATATTCTACATAGTGTGAATATTCCGTTAAAAAGCTTGATTCTAGTGCAAAATGATCAATATGTAGAATCCGAACAAGTAATTGCGGAGATTCGTGCCGGAACGTCTACTTTGCATTTTAAAGAAAAGGTACAAAAGCATATTTATTCTGAATCAGACGGGGAAATGCACTGGAGTACTGATGTTTACCATGCACCCGAATATCAATATGGTAATCTTCGTCGATTACCAAAAACAAGCCATTTATGGATATTGTCAGTAAGTATGTGCAGATCCAGTATAGCATCTTTTTCGCTCCACAAGGATCAAGATCAAATGAATACTTATTCTTTTTCTGTTGACGGAAGATATATCTTTGACCTCTCAATGGCTAATGATCAAGTAAGCCATAGACTGTTGGATACTTTTGGTAAAAAAGATAGGGAAATTCTTGATTATTTAACGCCAGATCGAATTGTGTCCAACAGTCATTGGAATTTTATCTATCCTTCTATTCGTCAAGATAATTCGGATTTGTTGGCGAAAAAGCGAAGAAATAGGTTCGTCATTCCATTACAATATCATCAAGAACAAGAGAAAGAGCTAATATCCTGTTTGGGGATTTCGATTGAAATACCCTTTATGGGTGTTTTACGTAGAAATACTATTTTTGCTTATTTTGACGATCCACGATACAGAAAAGATAAAAGGGGTTCAGGAATTGTTAAATTTAGATATAGGACCCTAGAGGAAGAATATCGGACCCGAGAGGAAGAGTATAGGACTCGAGAGGAAGACTCGGAGGACGAATATGAGAGCCCAGAGAACGAATATAGGACCCTAGAGGACGAATATGAAACCCTAGAAGACGAATATAGGACTCTAGAGGGCGAATATGAAACCCTAGAAGACGAATATAGGACCCTAGAGGACGAATATGAAACCCTAGAAGACGAATATGGGATCCTAGAGGACGAATATAGGACTCTAGAGAAAGACTCAGAGGAAGAATATAGGAGCCCAGAGAACGAATATAAGACCCGAGAGGACGAATATGGAACTCTAGAGAAAGACTCAGAAGAAGAATATGGGAGCCCTGAAGATGGCTCAGAGAACGAATATGGGACTTTAGAAGAAGACTCAGAAGAAGACTCAGAGGACCAATATGGGAGCCCAGAGGAAGATTCTATCTTAAAAAAAGAGGGTTTTACTGAGCATCGAGGAACAAAAGAATTTAGTCTAAAATACCAAAAAGAAGTAGATCGGTTTTTTTTCATTGTTCAAGAACTGCATATCTTGCCGAGATCCTCATCCCTAAAGGTACTTGACAATAGTATTATTGGAGTGGATACACAACTCACAAAAAATACAAGAAGTCGACTAGGTGGATTGGTCCGAGTGAAGAGAAAAAAAAGCCATACGGAACTCAAAATCTTTTCCGGAGATATTCATTTTCCTGAAGAGGCGGATAAGATATTAGGTGGCAGTTTGATACCACCAGAAAGAGAAAAAAAAGATTATAAGGAATCAAAAAAAAGGAAAAATTGGGTTTATGTTCAACGGAAAAAAATTCTCAAAAGCAAGGAAAAGTATTTTGTTTCGGTTCGACCTGCAGTTGCATATGAAATGGACGAAGGGAGAAATTTAGCAACACTTTTCCCGCAAGATCTCCTGCAAGAAGAGGATAATCTCCAACTTCGACTTGTCAATTTTATTTCTCATGAAAATAGCAAGTTAACTCAAAGAATTTATCACACGAATAGTCAATTCGTTCGAACTTGCTTAGTAGTGAATTGGGAACAAGAAGAAAAAGAGGGGGCTCGTGCTTCCCTTGTTGAGGTAAGAACAAATGATCTGATTCGCGATTTCCTAAGAATTGAGTTAGTCAAGTCCACTATTTCGTATACACGAAGAAGGTATGATAGGACAAGTACAAGTGCAGGACCGATTCCCAATAATAGGTTAGATCGCAACAATACCAATTCCTTTTATTCCAAGGCGAAGATTCAATCACTTAGCCAACATCAAGAAGCTATTGGCACCTTGTTGAATCGAAATAAAGAATACCCATCTTTGATGATTTTGTCGGCATCCAACTGTTCTCGAATTGGTTTATTCAAGAATTCAAAATATCCCAATGCGGTAAAAGAATCGAATCCTAGAATTCCTATTCGAGATATTTTTGGGCTCTTAGGCGCTATTGTACCTAGTATATCGAATTTTTCTTCATCTTACTATTTATTAACGCATAATCAGATCTTGTTAAAAAAGTACTTGTTCCTTGACAATTTGAAACAAACCTTCCAAGTACTTCAAGGACTTAAATACTCCTTAATAGATGAAAATAAAAGGATTTCCAATTTCGACAGTAACATCATGTTGGATCCATTCCATTTGAATTGGCACTTTCTCAATCATGACTCGTGGGAGGAGACATCGGCAATAATTCACCTTGGACAATTTATTTGCGAAAACGTATGTCTATTTAAATCGCACATAAAAAAATCTGGTCAAATTTTCATTGTTAATATGGACTCCTTTGTTATAAGAGCAGCTAAGCCTTATTTAGCCACTATAGGAGCAACTGTTCATGGTCATTATGGAAAAATCCTTTACAAAGGAGATAGGTTGGTTACCTTTATATATGAAAAATCGAGATCTAGTGATATAACGCAAGGTCTTCCAAAAGTAGAACAAATCTTCGAAGCGCGTTCAATTGATTCACTATCGCCGAATCTCGAAAGGAGAATTGAGGATTGGAATGAGCGTATACCAAGAATTCTTGGGGTTCCCTGGGGATTCTTGATTGGAGCTGAGCTAACCATAGCCCAAAGTCGTATCTCTTTGGTTAATAAAATCCAAAAGGTTTATAGATCCCAAGGGGTACAGATCCATAATAGACATATAGAGATTATTATACGCCAAGTAACATCAAAAGTACGGGTTTCCGAAGATGGAATGTCTAATGTTTTTTTACCTGGGGAATTAATAGGACTATTGCGAGCGGAACGAGCAGGACGGGCTTTGGATGAATCGATCTATTATCGGGCAATCTTATTGGGAATAACAAGGGCTTCCCTGAATACCCAAAGTTTCATATCTGAAGCAAGTTTTCAAGAAACTGCTCGAGTTTTAGCAAAAGCTGCCCTACGAGGTCGTATTGATTGGTTGAAAGGCCTGAAAGAAAACGTAGTTCTGGGGGGGATTATACCTGTTGGTACCGGATTCCAAAAATTTGTGCATCGTTCCCCACAAGACAAGAACCTTTATTTCGAAATTCAAAAAAAAAATCTATTCGCGTCGGAAATGAGAGATATTTTGTTTCTCCATACAGAATTAGTTTCTTCTGATTCTGACGTAACAAACAATTTCTATGAGACATCAGAACCCCCATTTAACCCCATTTATACGATTTAAGGATACATAAAGCGGATTTTTTTTACTTTAATTTAAACTATACTTTTGACCTTAGAATGCTAACAGGTCTGATTTTCGATTTTGTATTTTAATATTTTAATAAGTAAAAGAAGTCAGTGTAGAAGGTTCCATCGGAACAATTATTATTTATTTCAAGCTATTTCGGCTCTTTCTTAATCTTCAAAAAGAAATCAATTCCGTAATGGTAAGACGAAAAAAAGAAAAAAAAAAAAAGAAGTGTGGAAAAAATGACAAGAAGATATTGGAATATAAATTTGAAAGAGATGATAGAAGCGGGAGTTCATTTTGGTCATGGTATTAAGAAATGGAATCCTAAAATGGCCCCTTACATCTCGGCAAAGCGTAAAGGTACTCATATTACAAATCTCGCTAGAACGGCTCGTTTTTTATCAGAAGCTTGTGATTTAGTTTTTGATGCAGCAAGTCAGGGAAAAAGCTTCTTAATTGTTGGTACCAAAAAAAGAGCAGCGGATTTAGTAGCATCAGCTGCAATAAGGTCTCGTTGTCATTATGTTAATAAAAAGTGGTTCAGTGGTATGTTAACGAATTGGTCAATTACCAAAACTAGACTTTCTCAATTTAGAGACTTAAGAGCAGAAGAAAAGATGGGAAAATTCCACCATCTCCCAAAAAGAGATGTGGCAATCTTAAAGAGAAAATTATCTACCTTGCAAAGATATCTCGGCGGGATCAAATATATGACGAGGTTGCCTGACATTGTGATCGTCCTTGATCAGCAAAAAGAGTATATAGCTCTTCGGGAATGTGCCATTTTGGGGATTCCCACTATTTCTTTAGTCGATACAAATTGTGACCCGGATCTCGCGAATATATCGATTCCTGCCAACGATGACACTATGACTTCAATTCGATTGATTCTTAACAAATTAGTATTTGCAATTTGTGAGGGCCGTTCTCTCTATATAAGAAATCATTGATTAAGACTAAGAAGAATAGTTAATTCTTGAGCAACTGCGTAGATTTAATTTATGGGATCAGTTACTATTCTTTTTTGTTTTGCATAGATAAAAGAAGGGGAATATTGATATATATTAGAGGGTATTGTTATATATTATGATCTGATGTGATTTCTTGGTATCCTAAATATAAGATTAATACTTCAAGTTGCTGCGTTAAGAAAGAGATGGTTGAATCAAAAGAATTCCTTTTTTGAAGTTCAATTTTTATCAGAGGACAATATGAATATTACACCATGTTCCATTAAAACACTCAAGGGGTTATACGATATATCGGGTGTAGAAGTAGGCCAACACTTCTATTGGCAAATAGGAGGTTTCCAAATTCATGCCCAAGTACTCATCACTTCTTGGGTCGTAATTACTATCTTGCTAGGTTCAGTTATCATAGCTGTTCGGAATCCACAAACCATCCCGACCGACGGTCAGAATTTCTTCGAATATGTCCTTGAGTTTATTCGAGACTTGAGCAAAACTCAGATTGGAGAAGAATATGGTCCCTGGGTTCCCTTTATTGGAACTATGTTCCTTTTTATTTTTGTTTCGAATTGGTCGGGTGCTCTTTTACCTTGGAAAATTATAGAGTTACCTCATGGGGAATTAGCAGCGCCCACGAATGATATAAATACTACTGTTGCTTTAGCTTTACTCACATCAGCAGCATATTTTTATGCGGGTCTTAGCAAAAAAGGATTGAGTTATTTCGAGAAATATATTAAACCAACCCCAATCCTTTTACCAATTAACATCCTAGAAGATTTCACAAAACCATTATCGCTTAGTTTTCGACTTTTCGGAAATATATTGGCGGATGAATTAGTAGTTGTTGTTCTTGTTTCTTTAGTCCCCTTAGTAATCCCTATACCGGTCATGTTTCTTGGATTATTTACAAGCGGTATTCAAGCTCTTATTTTTGCAACGTTAGCCGCAGCCTATATAGGTGAATCCATGGAAGGTCATCATTGAATTGACTAGTTTTCGAAATAGTCTTTTTTTTAGCTTAGCCCAATTCATGCATGGTTCCAGGTAATCCTACTGGTTGGAAAACTAAACAATTCGAAATGCGTATGAATATACAACCTAGAGTTGTAGGAGAGAGAATATACTATATTACGGAATTGTTAAAGTATATATGCATTCAGGGGGCGGAATCAGGTTAGATCTATATCCTTAATGTCTTGTCTATAAGACAGTCATCTTTTGTGCGGCTTTCTAAGTAATTTGGGAATCGGATTCAATAGAAAATGAGAAAATACGCAAACAAAATAGAGGAAACATATGTATATGGGATTTTATTTATTCCTAAGTTAGATTCATTATCTAATCCGATATATAGAATTCCCCTCTATATGGAATTGGATTCCATATCCAGTTCTATGCAGCATATTGTTATCAATTGTATATCTTGATTTGATTCCTATTGGATTTGGATTTGTTCGATTTCCATAGGGTTTCTTCCTGTATTTCGTCTTTTATTATGGATTAGATGAAGGGAAAAAAATGGAACTCAAGGATATCGAAGAGTAAAAAAAAAATGGAACTCAAGGATATCGAAGAGTAAAAAAAAAGATGGAATGAAAGGTTGGTTGGAAAGAAAGAGAAATAGAATAATGAGAATCTTATGGATTTACACAAACCTTCTAATGATTAGAAACTCAAAATGAGATCCCGAAGTAGTTCGGACGATTTAGATTATCGTTTCAATTTGTACTTTTTAGTTACTTCTACCAAAATTAGAAGTAATAATTTCTTGGTTGATTGTATCCTTAACCATTTCTTTTTTTTTTTTGACACGAGGAACTCACCATGAATCCACTAATTGCTGCTGCTTCCGTTATTGCTGCTGGATTGGCCGTAGGGCTTGCTTCTATTGGGCCTGGAGTTGGTCAAGGTACTGCTGCAGGACAAGCTGTAGAAGGTATTGCGAGACAGCCAGAAGCAGAAGGGAAAATACGAGGTACTTTATTGCTTAGTCTAGCTTTTATGGAAGCTTTAACAATTTATGGACTGGTTGTGGCACTAGCGCTTTTATTTGCAAACCCTTTTGTTTAATCCTAAAAAAGAAAAAGAGTACTTTAGATTAGATACTTTTTTCTTTTTTTAGTAAATTGGTATTTGCTTCTATAATTCCAAGTATATCAATAATTTACTCCTATTTATTATATTATTCCGGGAATTTTTTATTTATCGGGACAGACAATACCCCAGGAACCCCAGGAAGGGCTGATTTGAGCATGATCAATTTAGAGGATATGCTCACCCTCTTCCTTCCCGTCCTTAGTTTAGGACAGTGGAAAGTCTTTTTCCTTTTATTTTAGGAATTTGGGGAACATTTCAACAACAAAGGGGATCTTTCACAGGTCGAACGAGACCTAAGACTTAATCTAAAAGAAATTATTAGATTCAATCTATTTGCATTAAAAAAAATTGCATTAAAAAAAACCGATCAAAAAAGGGCGAGCGAAGTAAGTGATCGAAAAACTTTCTTCTTTGTTCGTCCTATCTATAAGAGGAGAGCATATGAAAAATGTAACCCATTCTTTCGTTTTTTTAGCTCACTGGCCATTCGCTGGGAGTTTCGGGCTTAATACCGATATTTTAGCAACAAATCTAATAAATCTAACTGTAGTGGTTGGTGTATTGATTTTTTTTGGAAAGGGAGTGTGTGCGAGTTGTCTATTTCAAGAATAGATTGGATCTATCCGGCTGCACTTTAGAATATTTTTAATTTTGGGATAAATAAGAAAAGGTGCACGATCTCGACGAATTACTTCTGAATAACTTCAGAAATCATATGGAAGAACCATAGCATTTCGCGACTCATTGGTAAATTTACTTTGATTCTCTATAGACCAATAATGTGAGACCATTAACACGGTTAAAGCTAAACTGCTTGAAGTCCAGGCAAAAAGGGGTACTCTTTCTACAACTATATTAGTATCGAAATGCTTT